ATAGTTCCCTATCTACGATTCTGTTATTTACTGGAATAATTTTACTGGAATAATATCGGATGAATCCCAGGATAGATAGAAAGAGTAAGTACGATTTAAAATGCTTTGCTTATGTACAACTACAAAGAAACAAAAATTAGAATTGGATTAATATCAGTGGATCATTTGTCAATCATTCATTGAATGATAAATCACTACAAGTGACGGCGATACTCGATTTAAATAACGGAAAATCCAATATTTAAAAATTGTATCTAGAATGACTGGAAAGGTGGAAACAAGACCAGATATAATTTGATCATTATGGATAAATCCAAAATCTTTGTAAACAGAGCCAATCATTAGTTCCCACCCATGGGGCGAATGGAATCCGATACATAAATCAGTTAATAAAAGAATAGCAAAAGCTTTTATTGTATCGCTTAAGTTATATAAGAATTCTTGAGCCCAAGAGTTAAGAATAAAAAGTTCTTCATTACCCAGAATAGAATAACTACTTAAAATAATGAAACAGATTATATTTGTCGAGAAGTGCAAAATCGTATGGATACGATCCTCATTGTATATCTTGATTAATTGGATCGTTTCTTGGTGGATTCCTATACGAAACTTTTGTAGATGTATCTCCGAATATTCCTTGATCATTTCGTCCAAGAAGAGGAGTTCCTCTAATTCTATGAATTTTTCTAGAATATTATTTTCTTGAATATCATTCAAAAAAGTTTCGGATTGCCTAGTATTCCACCAATTAATAATGCAAGATTCCATACTTTTATTAAAAAAGAGAGAAATCCACCAGGGCAAAAAGGCTATAAATGCAAGATAGAGAAGAGGAGTGACTGCTTTCTTTTTTGCCATTTTTATTTGTGAATTGTTAATGAACCCACCTCATTCGCCGACTCTATGCGATTGAATATTTCTATCAAGTATAAATTCTATTACAAGGTATCGAATCTATGAATCGATTTACTGTTTTTTATTTTTGATTCCGTGCTTAGTCTTTGAATCTAGAAAGAATACAGAAATAGAATAAAAATCTACTTCGAATGCAGAAAAGAAATACAAAAATTCCAGATATCTTAATTGGTCAAATTTGAAACAAGACTATTTCGAAAAAACTTTTATTCTCCTGCTGAGAAAGCATTCATCCTTTAGTTCATTTCTCAAAAAACTTCAATTGGTACACGCAAAAAATAGGCCAATTCAGCAGCTTTTTGTTCGATTTCTTGTGGAGTCAAATTCTCATCAGTACGAGTCAAGGGAAGGGCCCCCTGGCCTCGGATTTCCATATAAAGAACACGACGAGCATAAATACCCTCTTTAACTTCTATTCTGACGGATTGAATATCTTTTATAAGAAATCGGAGGAAGACACGACGATTTTTTCCAGGAAATCCCCAACGAAAAATACACACTATTCCTTTTTTTCTATCGAAACGATCATAACCACTACCTACATTCCACAAAATTGTGCACCACAAATAGGCGCTAATAAAGAGACCCGCGATCCCATAGAAAGACATTACGAACCCTTGTGGAAAAAAAATGATTTGTTGAGACGGAAATAAAGATATCCAATTTCTACCAAGATAACTGGAAATTCCAACCAATAAGAATCCTAATGAACCGAAAAAAAGGATAAAGGCCCAGAAAAAATTACTTGTTTTTCGAGACCCCTTTATAAGCTCTATCCGTATATGTTCTGATCGCCAACTCATACTTGATCTGATTGCATTTTATTGGAATTGAGAGAATAGCCAAAATGAATTTAACTTTACTCTTTTTGTTTCAGAAATAACTCTCATCAACTAGCACTATTTTGATGTGAATCTTTAGGAGTAATTCATCAAATTGGTTAGATCTAAAAAAAGAACATCCCCTTCATATGATCTCACAAGAAATATCGACATACATATAGATACATAGACTTTCCGTTTCAAAATCCGCCAATCCTGATTCTATTTGAAAATAGCTGGAATTCATTTACCCATATATCATTTTCTCTATGCATAAGAACTCTTTCGTTTCTGTTTGCCAGAAGTCGCATCTTATACCATATTCCACTCAATAGATATTTGTGTTATGATATAAGTCTAATCGGATCTAAACAATCTTGTTTTTTTGAACATGAAGAAATAAAGAAGCCATTGCAATTGCCGGAAATACTAGGCCTACTAAAGGCACAAAAATAGAGGGAAAGTTGAAAGTTATCATAGAATGAATACCTCGATTTACTATTTGTACCTGTTATTATTATATTGTTATAAAGATATCTTGTAATAATTATAATTAAGAATTATAAATTAAGAATTAAATTTTAATTTTTAAATTATAGAATCAGAATTTCATTTTTATTAATTTATTTCTTATTAATTCCTATCGTATATAATGAATATCTAATAATATAAAATATAATTAATTAGTAATTAGATTCGAATTAGTAAATCAAATTTATTAAATAAAATTGTCAAATTATTAAATTGTAATTCGAATTAATATA